ACTGAGTAGTAGTCAAAAATTTGTATCCATTTTTCATGATATGATGCATGGATCAGATATATCACGGCCAATTCCTCAGAAGATTCTTCCACAATGGACTCTGATAAGTGAGATTTCGAGTCAATGTTTACAGAATCTTCTTCTGTCCGAAGAAATGATTCATCGAAATAATGAGTCACCCGTTCCATTGATATGGGCACATCTGAGATCAACAAATGCTCGGGAGTTCCTCTATTCCATCTTTTTCCTTCTTCTTGTTGCTGGATATCTCGTTCGTATACATCTTCTCTTTGTTTCCCGAGCCTCTAGTGAGTTACAGACAGAGTTAGAAAAGATCAAATCTTTGATGATTCCATCATACATGATGGAATTTCGAAAACTTCTGGATAGGTATCCTACATCTGAACTGAATCCTTTCTGGTTAAAGAATCTCTTTCTAGTTGTTCTGGAACAATTAGGAGATTCTCTGGAAGAAATACGGGGTTCTGCTTCTGGTGGCAACATGCTATTGGGTGGTGGTCCCGCTTATGGGGTCAAATCAATACGTTCTAAGAAGAAAGATTGGAAGATCAATCTCATCGATCTTGTAAGTATCATACCAAATCCCATCAATCGAATCATTTTTTCGAGAAATACGAGACATCTAAGTCGTACAAGTAAAGAGATCTATTCATTGATAAGAAAAAGAAAAAACGTGAATGGTGATTGGATTGATGAGAAAATAGAATTCTGGGTCGCGAACAGTGATTCGATTGATGATGAAGAAAGAGAATTCTTGGTTCAGTTCTCCACCTTAACGACAGAAAAAAGGATTGATCAAATTCTATTGAGTCTGACTCATAGTGATCATTTATCAAAGAATGACTCTGGTTATCAAATGATTGAACAACCGGGATCAATTTCCTTACGATACTTAGTTGACATTCATCAAAAGGATCTAATGAATTATGAGTTCAATAGATCCTGTTTAGCAGAAAGACGGATATTCCTTGCTCATTATCATACAATCACTTATTCACAAACCTTGTGTGGGGCTAATATTTTTCATTCCCCATCTCCTCATGGAAAACCCTTTTCGCTCCGCTTAGCCCTATCCCCTTCTAGAGGTATTTTAGTGATAGGTTCTATAGGAACTGGACGATCCTGTTTGGTCAAATACCTAGCGACAAACTCCTATGTTCCTTTCATTACGGTATTTCCGAACAAGTTCCTGGATGACAAGCCTAAAGGTTATCCTATTGATGATATCGATGATATCGATATTGATGATAGTGACGATATTGATGATAGTGACGATATTGATGATAGTAATGATGACCTTGATATTAATACGGAGCTGCTAACTATGACGAATGTGCTAACTATGTATATGACGACGAAAATAGACCGATTTGATATCACCCTTCAATTCGAATTAGCAAAAGCAATGTCTCCTTGCATAATATGGATTCCAAACATTCATGATCTGCATGTGAATGAGTCGAATTACTTATCCCTCGATCTATTAGAGAACTATCTCTCCAGGGATTGTGAAAGATGTTCCACTGGAAAGATTCTTGTTATTGCTTCGACTCATATTCCCCAAAAAGTGGATCCCGCTCTAATAGCTCCAAAGAAATTCAATACATGCATTAAGATACGAAGGCTTCTTCTTCCACAACAACGAAAGCACTTTTTCATTCTTTCATATACTAGAGGATTTCACTTGGAAAAGAAGATGTTCCATACTAACGGATTCGGGTCCATAACCATGGGTTCCAATGCGCGAGATCTTGTAGCACTTATCAATGAGGCCCTATCAATTAGTATTACACAGAAGAAATCCATTATAGAAACTAATACAATTAGATCAGCTCTTCATAGAAAAACTTGGGATTTTCGATCCCAGATAAGATCGGTTCAGGATCATGGGATCCTTTTCTATCAGATAGGAAGGGCTGTTACACAAAATGTACTTCTAAGTAATTGCCCCATAGATCCTATATCTATCTATATGAAGAAGAAATCATGTAAGGGAGGGGATTCTTATTTGTACAAATGGTACTTCGAACTTGGAACGAGCATGAAGAAATTAACGATACTTCTTTATCTTTTGAGTTGTTCTGCCGGATCGGTCGCTCAAGATCTTTGGTCTTCATCCAGACACGATGAAAAAAATTGGATCACTTCTTATGGATTCGTCGAGAACGATTCTGATCTAGTTCATGGCCTATTACTATTATTACTATTAGAAGTAGAAGGCGCTCTGGCTCTGGCGGGATCCTCACGGACAGAAAAATCTTGCAGTCAGTTTGATAATAATCGAGTGACATTACTTCTTCGGTCCGAACCAAGGAATCAGTTAGATATGATGCAAAATGGATCTTGTTCTATCGTTGATCAGAGATTTCTATATGAAAAATACGAATCGGAGTTTGAAGAAGGGGAAGGGGCCCTCGATCCGCAACAGATAGAGGAGGATTTATTCAATCACATAGTTTGGGCTCCTAGAATATGGCGA